GGAATTTCCTTATTTCGAAATGGTTGATTATGAGATATTTCGATTTGTTTCTGATTTTTTATTGAATTGAGTTGTGTATATTTCGATACATATAAAAGATCCCCAAAAGAGTTTTATTTTATACTTGTTGCATATATGTCTGCTTTGACTCGAATGAATGTTCTGAAGAAACCTCAATTAAGTTATGTTATAGAAAAAGAGGATTCTTGCGTTTTTACCCTCCTGCTGAGAAAGCATTGATTTCTTGGCTCATTTCTTAAAATACTTCAATTGGTACACGCAAGAAATAGGCCAATTCAGCAGCTTTTTGTTCCATTTCCCGTGGAGTAAAATTCTCATCAGTACGAGTCAATGGAATGGCTCCCTGGCCTCTGATATCCATATAAAGGACACGACGAGCATAAATACCCTCTTTAACTTCTATTCTGACGGACTGAATATCTTTTATAAGAAATCGGAGGAAGACCCGACGATTTTTTCCAGGAAATCCCCACCGAAAGATACACACTATTCCGTCTTTTCTATCAAATCGATCATAACCACTACCTACATTCCACGAAATTGTGCACCACAAATAGGAGCTAATAAAAAGACCCGCGATCCCATAGAAAGACATCACAATTCCTTGTGGAAAAAAAACTATTTCCTGAGACGGAAATAAAGATATCAAATTTCTACCAAGATAACTGGAAGTTCCAACCAACAAGAATCCTAATGAACCTAAAAAAAGTATAACAGCCCAGCAGAAATTACTTGTTTTTCGAGCCCCCGTTATAGGTTCTATCCATATATGTTCTGATCGACAACTCATACTTGATCCGGTTGCGTTTTTTGGAATTGAGAGAATACCCCAAATGAATTTGACTTTAGTCCTTTTGTTTCCGAAGTAACTCGCATCAACTAGCACTAGTTTGATGTGAACCTTTAGGAGTAATTCATTAAATTGGTTAGATCTAAACTAATAACATACCCTTCGTATGATCTCACTAAAGATAGCCACATACATATAGATAGACCAACTTTACAGTTCAGCCATCCGTCAATTCGGGTCTATTTGAAAATAGCTAGAATACATTTACCCCTAATACCATTTTCTGCAGACATAAGAGTTTTTCGGCGGAAGCCGCTTATACCATATTTTGCTAAATGGATATCTGTGTTATGATACAAGCGTCAGTTTTGAAAAAAAAAATAGATGAGATTTTGTCCCATCGGCTCTAAACAATCTTGTTTTTTTGAACATGAAGAAATAAAGAAGCCATTGCGATTGCCGGAAAGACTAGGCCTACTAAAGGCACCAAAACAGAGGGAAAGTTAAGAGTTGTCATAGAATGGGTACCTCGATTTACTATTTGTACCTTTTATTATTATTTATATTTTATATTTATTATTTATAATATAAAGATATCTTATTATATATAAAGATATCTTATTATAATTTGATAATTAGAAATTGGAATTATTATTACTTAATATCTATTAAGTATAGATCTAATTTCTACATGAAAGATTTGAAAGGATATGGATGAGATATTATTATTATTCTTTTCTTCATTTTTTGCTCTTGTCTTCGAATTTCATTTACTAAGCAAAAAGTTTCTTAAAAATTAATTATATTTATATTGAAGGGTTTGTTAGAATCCCATCCAGCAGGAGCAGGGATTCTTAGTCAAAATAGGATTATCGTAAGATATAGAAAGATAAAAAATTCTATATTTTGTAGATTTTAATTATATATGACGAGAAGAGGATATTTTTTTTATTTGCCTAATTTCACGAAAATTTCACGAAAAAAAGAATTTCATCTTTTATCTTGTTGATAGAGGCGTCTTGATCAATAATCAGGAATATAGAAAAAGGGGCGGATTTTCTGTGACTTTTGATTCTTTATACGATTAGATCTTATGTCAACAAAGAAAATCCCATTCGTCTAATTTTGACTTGGATTCTGATAAACTAATTACTTGTTTGCTCAAAATAATTGAACTTAATGTTCTAATTTTGATTCAAAGGAAAGAAAGTATGGAGTTGAAATAACTCACTCAGAACGCTTTTTAAAGGATTACGTGGTACGATTAGATCGAATAAGCCCTTCTGGAATAAATACTCAGCCGCTTGTGAACCTTCGGGTACTGTTTTATTCAATGTTTGTTCAATTACTCTTTTACCCGCAAACGCAATGTAGGCATTGGGTTCGGCAATAATGATATCCCCCAACATACCAAAACTAGCTGTCACCCCACCGGTAGTAGGAGATGTAAGGATTGGTACATAGAATAACTTTTTATTTGATTGATAATCATATAAAGCAGAAGATATTTTAGCCATTTGCATCAAGCTCAAACTTCCTTCTTGCATGCGTGCCCCTCCGGAAGCACACACTATAATAAGAGGTAGAAATTCTTTAGTAGCGTATTCAATCAAACGGGTAATTTTCTCCCCGACTACGGATCCCATACTACCCCCCATAAACTGAAAATCCATAACCCCAATTGCTACG